TAATAAAGAAGCAACATCCTAATCATACCCAGCCCCTGGCCTTAAAGAATCAATACCCGGAGAATGGTAAATGGCAAGAAAGAAAGGGTGTAAGCGGCGACGATCCGACTTTCATGTACGAGTCTCAATGGGCTATCAAGATTGAATTCCAGAAAGGTATTGCTTACAGAGCCAAAGAAGAATGAATTTCATTTTTGCCCTGAGACAACTCAATCAAACTAGTGGTATGCGACGTGACTTGGATTCGACTTCTTAACTCATCAACTAGAATGAGAAGTTGCAGTTCAAATGAATGCGGGGCTTTACCCAGTTTCACCGAGGGTTTAAGCGGTGATTAGGGACTTTCGGAACTCTAAGCCTTTTAACTATAAGGGAAATCCAGCCTTTGAAACTAACGAGAATCGAACTGTCATTGAAAGCCATCAGATCCAGCTCGAATGGAATCTTTGGACCGGCTAAGCGAAGTTTAAGGAATAACTGAAGCTATCGGCGGAGAAGGATATCTTGATGAAAGGGAAATGGCTATTCCGGATTCGACGTCTTGCTTCGACGTTTTGGAGGAAGGGCTGTTAGGGCAAGGGCTTCAGTTAAATTAGCTTTCCCGTTCGGCTAAGCCGGAAAGAGTTATCTCACTGGCTGAACGAAATAAGGAGCAAAAGCCGGATCTTCGAACTTAAGAGCAGAGAAAACCTACTTCCTTCAGTACGGGAAAGAGTTGCTCTTTCTGCTTTAGGTGCAGCCAGTGACGGGCCTTAGCAATAAGATTAGGAATGGGCCTAAGCGCAGGAAGGGAGCAGGGAGAAGCAGCGGGGAGAAAGAAATCGTCTTGAGGTAGAGGGGTAAGTTACCGACAGTCTCGATCCTCAAAGGAAATAGGCGCTACCATAGTCACAAAAGAGATTCCATATGCACCACCTATCCATCATCATCCCAGTTTTGTTACTCAAGATCACGATTGTCGGGGCACCCTTCTTTAAGACCCAGGAGCGGACCAAAAACAACCTATCTTGCTGCTCCGAGTGCCTACCCCATAGCTGATTTCTTTTTTTTATGCTGATATTTTTTGGGAGAGACAAACCGCATTTTTGGAAGGATTTCCCCGGATTCCTACACGACTTGTTGAGGCAAATCTGTTTTTTATTGTGCCATTAGGCTTTAGGCTGTAGTATGTAATTTTTCGCAGAACTCGAAAAGGAGTGTAGCACTTTTATTAATAGTCGAATTGATCGCCTTTGAGAAGTGGGAAGAGTCTAGGTTGTGAACTCGCGAATCATCTTGCTTTATTTCATTTCCGAGTTCGGGACAAGGAGGGTCATTAGCCATAGGCGCCTTACCACGATCGTAGCCCTCCAGCGCGACGCATCTGTCCCGAGACAGTCTTTCTAGAGCTCTCCTAAACCTTTAATTGGCTTTCAAAGCAGTTAACAGAATCCCTCTCCGAAGCTGCGAACGGACCTCCGCTTGTCAGCTCTGCTGTAATCCTTCTACCCATCGCTTTCAGCTCACCTTGAAGACCCCTAGCCTCTCTACGGACTTAATCTACCCATCTTATCGGCTCACAACCTAGACGGTTGTCTTCTGTACGGGAGGAAGGCTGTCGCAGGGGAGGAACCATTTTGAAGGGGAGGGGAGTTCCACTATCTGAGTTAGGCCGATATCATTAGATAGGTAGGCTGATCTCCGCTTCTATCCTCCCGGGATCAGAAGCAGGCGATGGCGCAAGTGGAGTGAAAAGCTTTGAGTGGAAGGAGGGTCCTTGTTCAGCTCCGCCTATTCATCTCTTCTTTCAAATAGTGAAAGCAAATTACCCTTTTCTAGTTCTCACTCTGTTGTGGGGACCCACCAAGACTGTCTTTCCCTGTCTTTCCTAGTCTATAGGTCCAATCTCATCTGCTAGCGCTTCTTCTGGTCGGGACACATTCATAGATTTCTCATAATTGTTCCTGGGCTTGCAAGTGACTTACTGCTTTTGGCCGTTCTTGCTGTCTTAAGTCGTCCTCTTTCTTTATAATTAATTTCTTTCGTGCCTGCCCGGAGGCTAAGGGGAGAACTGCATGTCCTACTAGTCGGATAGAAGCCTACCCACCTACCAGCCTACCTTGTTCATATCGAGCCGGACAGGAGAGACACTCTTTAAAGTTAATAGAAGCAATTCCTTTTATAGAAAATAGGTGCGTGATTCAAATAGGGGAGTTCCGAACCAGCAGCAAGCCCTTTCTCGCCCTTTCTAATGTCCTAGGCGAAGGCAGTGCAGGCCCGGAGAGATCCCATTTTTTTTTATCGCTCCACATAGCTCACGACCCGGCACGAAGAAAGATCTTAGATGGGCGGATGCGAATCTGGATCTATCAACGGAGCAATGGAATTCAAGTCGTAGCCGTGTCTGACCCCCGTGATCTTTCTTTCCTTCTTTTGAAGCTTGTTGCCCTTTAGTGATAGTGATAAAGAGCACACCTCTACCTCTAATCTATCCCGCTCACGGTTTTCTTCCTGCTCACCAGGAATGGTAGAGGGAGCTCCTTTCTTATTCCATTTCCGGTGATCACGAACTTGGAAAACGTCCTGCAATCAAACTAAAGAAGAATCCACCCATCTCGACGTTCTTAGGCGGGGACAGGATTCGAACCGGCTTGTGACACCACCCCAGTAAGAGATCAACGAAAAGCATCTTCCGACTAAAAGAAAGTAGTTGAAAACCGAGACCAAAGGAGTGTACTTTACTTAATTAAGGAAGTGTACTTAACGAGGGGCTGTTGAGTAAGGGGGGGGTCGGTATTAGAAGTCTTTTTTCTTTCACGGGCACAAATGAGTAATGGAAGATCCATGTCCCCACCCTAGCCATGGGTGAGAATCTGACCTACCTTCCTTTTCCCCTTATGTCCTGTCTAGCTCTAAAATCGAACTTCTCTAGCGCCTCAAAGAAAAAAAATGGGCGTAGTAACTCAACCTGGAAGGAAGATCCAACAGATATAAGAAACAGATAGAACAGGAAGAGTCGGTGGTGCTGCTAACTGAAGTACGTGTGCATCCCCCTCCGTTCAACCAACGACGTAACAATCCTAATCCGGCATGTCCGGTCTATCTCTCTCATCGAGCTTACGCTTTCGAAGGAGAAATACAATAGGTTTCATGCGGAACGAGAACATTTTTCTTTGGTTACACTCCTTGAAATCCAATCTCCGGTAAAAGGCATAGACCAGATCATCTTTTGATTCTTTCATCTTTGCTTTGAGTTCTCATCCAGCTGTAAATCCTCTACTTGTTGGCCTTGGGAGAAAGAGACCACTTCGGGAACTCTTCGAGGAGGATAGCCACTCTCTTTACTTTAGAATCATCTTTTTACACGGCTCAGTGCAAAGCAAAGCTCTTTCGTCGAGATTGGCATTAGTGAGCACTTATCTCAGTATAAGATCGAAAAGAATGGAATGCATTGGTATTGCCTGGGGTGAACTGGTTGAAATGAAAGATAGCATCTTACCGAGCTCCTACCCCTAAGGGTAAGGGTGATCAATTATCCCAGAACCTGATTCCTATGTGTAAGGAGGAGCGGCTGGGACTCTATATAGAAAGATCATAAGCAGTTCTTTCTTTTCCCGAAGCTGGCTAGTCTTCTATTCTTTGCGCTCTCCCCCTTCAAAGTTTCTCATTCTTTCTTCCCTTTTCGCCCGCTTCGCTGGAATCTTGTTCTCTCCATAAGGAGGTTCTATAGTCACCCGATCTCTACACGATGCTGCGGAGCACCTCTTGTAGTCTTTGGCTGACCTGATTGGTGCTTTCGTAGCGGGGAATGCACTTCGACTCCCCCTATCCCAGACAGAATGAAGCTTTCACACTCCTTCTCTATAGTTGATCCATAGCTTGAACAAGACAGCTGCACCAGGATAGTCAGAAAGAAGTAAAGCGCATCCACAACTGCCGCAGAAAGAAGAGGAGCATCTATACTATCTTCCGCAACTTCCGAAAGAGCCACATCAAGAACAAGAGCGGGTACCGCATGTGCCGTAAGACAGGCAGGAATGGGATATATATTTGAAAGAACAATAGCAAGGAGAGGACCAATTCTTCCAGATGAAAGATGACTACCAATGAACCAGGCAGGGACTAATCAAAATAAGGATTCTATTCCATTAGCCGAGGAAAGAAGTAGCAAAGGAATCTCGCTATCGTGGGAGGAAATCAAAAAGTAGGATAGGAAGCTCTATTTGATCTAAGGGATGGCTAAAAGGCCAAATCCAGCTAAGAACAAAAAGAAGAGATCAAGGAGAGGGATATAGCTCTTTTTACGGGAGCTAGACGAGCACTCGCAAGAGAGCGACCGGCAGATCTAAAACTGCTCTAGTAAAGTAGAACGAAAGTAGTCTAGGCACACGAGAGAAAGCAATTCAGGGCATTTGAATCGACGATAGCGAGATACATAGCCCGTGAAGTCTCCCTTTGGACTAAGAAATCGGCACATAGTAGAATCGAACTGATGTAATGGGCGGAACGCTCCCCTACCGATGCCTTAGGCCCAAAAAAGCTTTCTTTTTCCTCAGGGGAGACCAGGAGCCATTGATTGAATCCTTCGAGCTAGTCGGCGAAGGGACCAATGGGTATGATAGAATAGATAGGAATGCCAGAGCGTCAATGAAATTCATGTTTTCCGGTTCTCCATTTATGAATAGAAAAGGTCTTGAAGCCCAAAATAAAGTTTTTTTGGAAAGGAGTAAAGTCAGGCTTTCTTCAACATCTGTACTTGATCTAACCCTTTCTTTTGCTTGACTTTAGTTTTCAATAAGGCGCCCTACCCTATCGCGATAGACCACCTTACTCAAATAGGGGGCATCTCGGGCATTGAAAGCAAGGAGACTGGAAAGGGCTGAGGTAAGGGATCGTGAGCCATAAGCAGCAAGCACAGTATTCAAGTAAAGGCCTTACTAATCTAATATAATATATAATATAAAGGAGGAGGATTTGGATCAAGCTCATATTACTATCACATTACTATGTTAGGAGATAAAAGCCATTCAATCCCCGGGAGCTCTTTTTCCCTAAAGCGAACGGTCTACTCAAGCTCAAGAAAGTAGAAGTTGTGCAGCAAGTCGGGACTTCAATTCCTATCGTATCAGTTCGAGACAGTCAATTGTATCCCCCTCGACGCGAGGCCATCCAAAAGAATGAAGACGAGCTCACCCTGCAAGAAAACGGATGCAACAAGCAACGATTGAGCAGGGCGAATCCCTTACCCGGAGTCAAAATGCGCTGCGATCTAGCCTCTCTTGGCGCACCTACCTAATAGATAGAGATAAAGCTGAGGTAAGTAGTTAACTGACTAGTGCTTCCAGTCCAACAAGTCTCCTATTTCCGAGTGAATTAGCAAGAGCACGACCCGCGACCTGTTATTCAGCGACATAAGACTTTTGTCGCCTAATCTTCCGTTCCCCTCTACCTATGAGCTCCCAAGTCGGTCATTCCAGGAACAGCACGTCGTCGAAGCGGGAGTGGTGAAATAAAGAAGTCGGAGCTCACTCCTAAGGGTTGGTCGGCTGGCTTGTCATCCCGTGAATCGGGCTAGACGAGTGAATCTAGCCATAAACACTCTTTTGTTGCTTGCGTATCGTACCCGATCCCTCCTTCAAGCATCTCTATTCCCCAGACCGCTTGAAAGAGTAGAAGTCGGCCAGTCCGTAGTCATAGGGCAGCTAAGCTTTCAGGCAAGGGAGGTATAGGATGAGATAGAGAAAGTCTTTCCAGTCCTACAGCTTGAGCAGTAAGTAGTCTTTACTAATTTATACGCGTCAGCGATCAAAGGTCAGCATAGTTGGGCAAGCATGAGGAGATCCAGTTTAGTCCGAACAGTACTATTATCCCGAGTCAAGTAGTAGCCTCATGGAGGAAATGAATATTGAGTGGATGAGATAAGATGTTTATTGAGGAGTAGGCTTAACCCTGCGGAGGAGAAAGACCAGTGAGGAGCACCTTTAGAACCGTTATATGCCCGGCAAGTCCCAGGAAAGCCTAAGTTGGGTAGGTCATTCCGGTATGGGACAAGCGAAGCGATCGGCCGGTTGGTGAGTCTGTCCATTTTGTGGAGTGAGGAAAGTCAGTTGATTCCGTTCCTGAGGTTCTTTCTTCGCAAGAGTCAATGCTAATAACGCAAGATTGGATTAAATACCTGAATGCCAGGCAAGCTCGTCAATCCCGATGCTAGCGAAGCGTCACTTCAACTAGTCCATTCTCGAGGCAAGCCGGTAAGCCACATGAGGCGGCGGCACTTCCATTCTCGGAGGGAGGTCCCGCATGAGTAGAGGCGCGCAGGCAAGCGAATAGGAAAGTAGTCTTTATCCGCGGCAAGCATATAAAGTACCGAACAGCCCGAGGAGTAGGCTTCCCGATGCGGAACTCTATTCCTTTTGCACTTGAAGTAGAGAATCCGAAAGAGTGGGGTCAGTCAGATGAACATGCTTCTCTTCCCTGCTGTCCCGTGCGGGGGATTATCAAACATCCCTGGTTAGGCCCAGTAGGAAAAAGTTGGCGATGATTGAATGATCGGGAAAAGAGGCAGGTGGGGAGGTCTCAGCTAGCTGCTTGAGCCTCCTGGGGGAATGAAACCAATCAGTGGTGTGGATTCTACCCGGGGTTCAACTCAACTAGATGGGGATTCATATCTTGTTTTGAGGTTGATATCGCGGGGAGTCCTATTTCATGCCGGGGAAGACGAAGTTACATAAGTAGTTGATTCGAAGGCTAGAATCTCCTGTTTTGAAGCAGTTAACGTTATGGCGCTCCCGCCCTTGTCCAGTAACCATTCTGAGGGGGGAGCAAGAAAATATCATCAACTCATAAGTCCTTATAGGAGCATACCATATTATCTTTCTTTGCGAATATGTTAATCTGTGAAGCCAACAAGCCCTCTATACTTCACAGCATACATCAAGGATGTTCCGGTTCCCAGAGTTCAGATTGACCATGGAGCATCTCTTAATCTCATCACTCTTCCTGCTTTAGAGGAACTTGGGATTTCTCCAAGCTCACACTGGAGTATCCATATTTGGATATGACGGAGGGTACCAAAGACCTGTGGGCAAGATCAGGATCAGATTGCAAATCGGTGATCTAACTTCGGAAGCGACATTCTACGCTATCCGAGGACGAGCATGCTACAACTTTCTTCTAGGCGGACCACGGATTCATGACAATCATGTGGTCCCATCTACTCTTCATCAGTGCTTCAAGTATGTGGATACAGACAATAAAGTACGTCGCGTGTTCGCAGACAAGAAGCCGGCAGCGAGATCTACTATGCAGACTCAAAGCTATATGTAGATGCCGAGACAGAAAAGGAAGAACCTATCTCTCTCGCCGAGACAGACTCGCCCCCCCTATCGTCTAAGGCTTTGGCAGCGGGAAGAAAGAAACTCGAAAAAAGCCGGCTCCAGCTACCTTTAGCGGCTGTGGGGATCGCTACCTGTGATCTCAGTCGGTTCGGCTGAGCCGTCTCTTCAACTTCTTTAACCGCGGACTCCGGAACACATTCGGTAGGCTGTGTCCCTTCGACACTCTGTTCAGCAGCCTTTTCTGGATTACCAGCCGACTCAGAACCAACTTCTGATCTTTCTAGTTCCTGCCTAACACTAACAGGGGAGGGGACTACCTCTCTTCACCCATATCTTAAACCTTCACCAACGATTTCCAGATTCGACGATTGGAGTATGCATATGCGTCAAAACGACCTGGTGTGCTGAGTTTGAAAGCAATCCCTTATCTTTCTTTTATATTCTTTGACTCCCTCGGTTGCTATTCGACTGGAATTCGTGGTAACATATACAACTCTTAAGAACAAACTATAATTCCTGTTCTTGATTGAATGGAGATGGAATGGAAACACTAAACAGCTGTTTAAAGGAGGTTTACCCAGCTGTAACCTGCTGATTTCATATGAATGGATTCATTTGTGTTGTTGAATTCTTTAATCTACTGCTGGAAAACAAAGGGGGGTGCTGTAATAGAACTAAGTCGTATCACATGAAAGTAGGGTTTGCCTGAAAGCCAAGGAAAATGGCCATAGGAAGCTCTTTAGCTATGGTACAGTCCAAAGCGAGTCTATGATTGGCTTCATTCCATGGTGCCAGGTTTGAGCTACTAACTGAGCTACTCTTTCCAGACAGACAGGGATTCGTTCATTCGTTCTGACTGCACGGCATTCATTCTTGCTATTGCCAGGCCGTTGCTCCGCGCTTTACGACTAGTGCCGTTTACCAGCTCGTTACTCCTAAGCCGGTATCCCCCTCAAGGGAAAGCAATCCAATGCTGTGTCAAGTGCGCTACTGCTTTCTTACCTTCCCTTATACTTATATAAGTAGTTATAGATGCAGACGATATAGCGTCTTATCGTCTTTATTCTTGAATTTAAATATGAATTAGCTGCCTTTCCTACCTTCTTTTTAACTGGAAAAGGGCATTCATATTTGCGTATGAGCCCTTTGTGAACCTTCCTGAAGGTTTTGAATTGTTGTGGCTGGAGATTGACCATTACTAGGTCTCCTTGTTTGTACTCTACAGGCCGTCTCTTAGTGTCTGCCCATTTCTTTATTTTCTTAGCGGCTTTCTCTAGGGCTCTTTGAAATTCTTGGCGAACTTGTAGGCGGCCGGGCTTCGACCAGTGGGGATACGAGCTAAAGTGTGAGGCGTAAGGGGTTGCTGTCCCGTGACCAACTCGAAGGGGCTGTGATGCGGCGCCTCGCTGTGCTGCAAGTTGTAACAGAACTGGGCTACATCCAACAAATGTACCTTACGAAGTATCTTAGGTATTCTTCCAATTCTAATAGGGCGTTACCGTCTGCCCATCCGTTTGTGGGTGGAAACTGGTGGAGAAGTGTAGTTCCGAACCCAAAAGACTTTTGTCCTGTGAACCGCTCACTGATGATGTTCCGTGGAATCCCCCAGATGACGTTCTTTAGGAAATTTCTGCCTCTTCAGCCGTGCAATCTGTCGGGGCTGCTATGAACGTGGCGTACTTGGAGAACCTGTCTACTACCACCATGATTGACCCAAATCCATCCACTTTAGGCAAGGCCGAGATAAAGTCCATGGAAATGCTTTCCCAGGGTCTCCCTGGGATTGGATTGGTAGGGGTTCCAACAGGCCAGGCCTGCTTGTTTCTGGTGGTCTACCTTGTCTTGTTGGCAAACAAGGCAGGTTCTTACGTACTCCTCTACCTCTTCTCTCATATGGGGCCAAAAGTCTCCTTCTTCGAGTAGGGCTAAGGTACGCCGCTGCCCTGGGTGTCCTGCCCACTTCGTGTCATGGCATTCTTTTATCAATTCTTTTCTTAGATTGCCCCACTTTGGTACATAAAGTCTTTCTCCCTTAGTGTGGAGTAATCCGTTGCAAAATCGGCGCCTTTCCTTCTCGAGCCATTGTCACGAGCTGGATTTGAACCAACACCTCTGGGCCAGCGAACTTCCTTTATTCTAATCGTGACTGACATGACACGGTCCCTCCGAAGAGTACGATGTTTGGCTTGCTGCTCTCCCGGGACACACCACACGAAAGCTTTGAAAAAGCTATTCCCACTGCTTCGGAACAAAGGTGATTCTGTTCATGCTGAAGACGATCTGTCTAATTCTATATACTTCTATATAGACTCAACTTCTATTAGAAAGGCGAACCTAACCTATAGGCCTGTTTTAGCGCAAAGAAGGAAAAAGGAAGGTCAGAGGGTGGAGAATTGCGAGGGGGAGGGCGGCGCCCCTTGCTGGATAGAATATCGAGAAGCACATGGTTTTTGAAGGGTAGCAAACAAAGGAAACCGGTTCCGGGGGGGAGCTTTTGACCTTTATTATTTCATTACATACTCTCTTTCTATGAACCAACTGGCGATCAAGTGGAAGGAACGAGGCACTTCCGACCAAGCAATATCGATTCTCTTCCATTGATCCATCGATCCCTATGCGGAGGAGTGATATCTGGTGGGCCTCTCCTCCTGGGGATTATGAAGCATCAATTTCAAGCTTTCCCTCCTTCTTCTTATCGCTCTGCTTCTAGCTATTCGGATAGACCACACCTCAGAAAGAAAGTCCGCTATTCTATTAAATATCATGGCAGAAATCCCGGAAACGGACATCTATTATCATCTGTCTAGGCACAAAAATAGAATAAGGATAGATATGCCAGAAAGACACGATACGGGGAGCCATACTCTACGGGAGAAGGGCAAAACACTTGTCTCTTCGGGTGGTCCCAGTCGGTAAAAGGACTATGGGGATGGGATTGGGCACGCTGAAAACCTAAGTCCCCTTTTCCCTTCCTTATGATCAAAGATATTTTTGAGTCCAGGAGAAGGATCTGTCGTCTATGCTTTCAACTGATCCTGAAGATTTGAATCGTTTAGCTAGTGTCCATTCCGTGTCTTCTTGTGAGGAGAAGCCGTCATATCCGTTTCCCTGGTTTCTAGATCTTTGTGACGGTTCTATATCTATAGGTTTGATGATTCCGTTTTCTCTCTTTCCTAGGCCTGTTCCAGGTGTGTACCCGGATCGTCACATTTTTTGCCATCCTCGAGACTGTTCACTCGGGAGTGGTTCCCTAGGTCGTTTGAGACCTCTTCGATTCGCATGGGTTTACTGTTTGCTTCTCTAATGGGAACATGTCCATGAAATTGGTACTCGGGGGTTGGGTATGTTTTTCTCTGTTCTCACTATGGTTCTTCCTCCTTGGAATGGGAATTTGACACATCTATGATAGGAGGACGGGACGGCACCGTGATCGTGTATCCACATGCGTCCTTAAAGTGGGTGGAATGTGGTCTTGCACTGAACTAAAAGGAAAATCATTGTGTCACTCTCTCGATTGCATCCCCTTAGTTTAAGGCAAATAGTCCCTAGTGATTCTTGGGTTGACCCGGCATAACCCTTGATGTGATACAAGGGGTAAAGTCTTCTTCGCTTATCCCTAGGGATTCGTGCTTATCTAAGAAGGGAAGAGTTTTTTGGGGGTCTTGCTTGACTAATAGGGGCCTAGTGCTATTGGCTTATTATATTCCCGCATCTGTTCGATTGTTTTTATAGTTGTCGGAAGTCAGAATGGTGCTTTTTTAATGATTTGTCACGTAAGGGAGAATCCAAGAAATGGACTTAGCCATTTTTTCTTTTCCAAATAGGGGGGAAGAACTAAACCCCACCCAGGGACGAGAGTGACTCAACTGCCGCCTAAGGTTATACAATATCAACGCTGCGCCGGCTAAGGAGAGGGCTTGAAGCTCTCCTGTTGTCCCCTATGGTGAAAGGTAGTCCGAGTGGCCTTAGCGGCTACCATTTTATGGAAAGATTGACGCCAGTATAGCGACGAAAGAGGTTCCCGAATGACTGACTTGAGAAGGCCTTGGATCCTTCCCGAATTACTAAAGTAGTGGGCTTGAGGAAGAAGGGCGATCGCCTCACTAAGAGGAAAGCTAATCCGGCAGCGGGGCTCACATTGGGTGGCTTTGGGGAAGCATTCTCCTTTTCTCTTCTCTACACTATCAGAAAGCTATACCCGACCAGTAGTTAAATAGCTTGCTTGCTCCTCCCCCATATCCTGCCTAGAGGCCCCAGGCTTCAAAACCTTATGCTGTGACGAAGAAATTCCAATTTTCAAGGCACGAATGATGAAGAATGAAGAGCTTCGGATGAGTATAAAGCTGCATGCACTATCTTGCATAAGCAGCTTTCAAGGTCTCGTCAGGAAGACTCTCATAGATCACTATTTCCCAACCGCCTACTTCTCAACTGGAAGGCTGTTCCTCGGAGCCTAGTGAGATGCCAGCTATGCTATGAAAAAAAAATCTCGAGTTAGGTATGCTGCAGAGGAGATAAGAAAAGGCTCAGCAGAGGGGATCCGGTAACTGTGTTGAATGTGGAGGAGTTGGGCATTTTGCTCGTTACTGTCCCAATGTTCAGACGGACGAATGCTGCTGGGGGAGTGAAGAATAGACCAGCTGAAGATGGAATAGTGAACGTTGTGGAGCCTAGAGCCGGGGAAGCGGATTAATCTCTGTTCAAGTAGGAAACATAGCGGAGGTTCTGAAGCTTAGGAGAGGAGACAGTTTCGCTGTCCTTAGATTGTGTGGCAACGTGAGCCAACGTCAGCAGAAAGGAGGAGGATACGGAAGGCTGTATTCCGAATCTATGTCGGAATTGGCCAGTGCAAAGATGATCATTGATGCTGGGAGTTCATAAGATAGCGTCCACGGAGATGGTGGATTAGTTGGGGCTGAAGCCCTTTTACTTTTAAGTAAGGGCCTCATCCAGAGCCCTATCGAATCAGAATCAGAAAAAAAAGGGCATGAGCAGCGGGCCGGGTAAGGGGTTATAAGGTGCCCCTTCCGCTATGTTGGAGCTGGGGAAGTTAAAGCAGGACGTCTGGTGTGACGTCGTCCCTATGGACGTATTACATATCCTACTCGGAAGACCATGGTAATAGGAGTAGGGTGTTACCTGCGTAGGGAGAACACCGGTTTACTTTTTTTAACGGCAAAGGCGGTTATTGCCATCAGAAGACTTTGGTTGGCTAAGGAGAAAGGTGTTGGCATACCATTTCTGGACGTGGTGGAAGAGTCCATAGAATGCTATGCCTTGATAGCAAAGCCAACTAGCAGAGCCGATGCAAGGATCGGTGGGATGCCGTAGCTTTAAGAGATAGGGGCGGAGGCAATCGGAAAGGCTTTTTTTAGGAAGGAGGCCCCCTCATAGGCTATACCTAATACCCAACCTTGCCAAAGGGCTCTATCTGTTCCAATAGAGAATTGGGAGAATACCTTTCATGAATTCCAACTTCAGCATTGATAGAAGATGGCTGCGGTTATGTACAACATGCGTACCCCAGCTTTGCCAATACGACTGGACGTGACTAATGAACAAATCAAAGAGTACAACTCAAGTACAATTAGTACAAGTACATGAGACATAAGTGACACACATACGCTAACACTCCTCCAAGCGAATGGAGATTGATCATTCCCAGCTTGCTCATCAAAGAAGGGCCCTGCTAAGTCCCTTAGTTAAGATGTCGGAAATATGATTCTCACTAGAGATGGTTGGAGTCCTTATGATGCTTGCCACCACTTTCTTTCTTACAGAATGCCCTTTCCCTTGATATATTGGCGACCTCTAGATCTTTGGCTCGCTCGTGTTTCACCGGGGCTCTCGATGCTCCAAATCCATTTCCTCCAACAAGCTCTTTGCCCACACAAGATTCCCAGCTGTAGTGGGCATCGCCCTATACTTAGCGAAAGAACTTTATTTCACCCTATCTTGCGAACTACATTACTACAATACTACAAGACAATCTTCTGACCGGGGAATTGTCTTCTCCTACTAGGGAGGGGGATCTGATAATGGCCTGGCGGGTATGAGTACAACAATCTTAGCTGCTAACAGCTGTGGGAGCAATTGTGATAATGACATTGGCAGAGGACTGAACTTCCTGGGTGGATTAGTAGTTGGAAAGGCATTGGCTTGTGTACCCCCCTAAAAAAAGTGTGTGGTACTGATGTGATCTGAATAGAGGGACTTGCGTAAGGTCTTTGCTGCACTGTCGGGTAACTCTGCTGTGGAGCATGTTGTGGCAGTATTGGATAGCTTTGCTGTGAGATACGCTGTGGGGGTCCTGTATAAGACTGAGGAGCTGAGGGTTGTTGGGCGCAAGGGGATCTTGAATCAAAGAATTCCTGTTCGGCAAGCGAAGTAGAAAAAGTATGATTCTTGCTCTTCTCTAGCGGTATCGGCTTTCGGGTAGTGGTGGGTTCAGTCAGTGAAACTCGCATTTAGGCTCGCTTAGTAAACTCGTATCAACTACTCGCCTTCTTAGCTTTGAACTTCTAGCCGCTTTTAAGATTTAAGCACAAGTGCAGAGAATCTTGTTGGGTTTCGGTAACTAGCCAAGCGCTAGTGAAAGTTGTTAAAGCTAAATATTGAAAGCCTAAAGTAGGAACTCACACCCTTAGTCAAGCGAGACGCTTAGGTTCCGGCACTTTCACCAGTACTTGAGCCAGCACCTGAACCGAGACCTAAAGCTGAACCGCTGAAGGAACCTCTTTCCGTTGTTAAAGCAAGTACGCTTTTCAAGCTTTTTCCTTACTATAACGCGCAAAACTCTCTTTTCACTGAAACCAACACGCCTAAACATAAGGTAGGTGCTTTCACTACGCTTTCGACATTCCCTTTCGCTTCCGGGAAAGCGCAGTGGTCAAAGTAAAGTAGTTCAAGTCAGTGCTTTCCTTCCTGTCTGTGAGTAGAGTGTGGCTAAGTCGATTTGGTTCTGGTATCCGATCAAAGGCCAACTGTCTTAGCCATAGCGATCTGGCTGGCCATATTCAGTAGCGTTCGCTGATCTTTTGGTTAGAAAGAAAATAATGGAAGCAGGTGTCGACTCACGTGAAGAGACATGGTTCAAGTACGTTGAGTGAAGAATTGGCTTTAGGAAGAAGAGAGCGATGGGGAATCTAGGACACTGGGAGGAGAAGATAGCCGAAAGGCTGAACGAAGAACTCGCAGTGAACCATTTCGAAGAAAATAGCTTCTGACTGGGCTGATGAATTCAGAGTTGGAAGAATGGAACTCTTGGATGGTAAGACAGGGCTTGGTGCAGCTGGGCTAACTGTGCTTAGTGAAGCGGAAGCGGAAGTTTCATATGCAAGTTCTATATTGATGTAATTACAGCATACTTCTTCTCTTTTAGAAACCTCTATGTATATACTTCTATAGGACAAAAGTACACTACACATCATTTTCGGATTGGGTGGTTTGCAGAGCACCCTGGAGTTCGCTTCACAAGATATGCAGTACTCGGTGATGATGTTCTCATCGCTGATACGTGTGTATCCCAAGTGTACGAGCAGGTACTCCTAAAGTTAGGAGTCACGATCTCAGCAAAAAAGTAGCTGATATCTCATTCCGGCTCAGCCGAGTTTGCTAAGCGGTTCCGAGTGAGAGGGTTGAGTGTGGACCCCAGTCCTATTTCAATTGCTAATCTTGTGAATAG